GTTAATGTAGCTTAAATAAAGCAAAGCACTGAAAATGCTTAGATGGGTATTTTATACCCCATAAACATTTTAAAGGTTTGGTCCCAGCCTTCTTATTGTCTGTTAGTAAAATTACACATGCAAGTCTCCGCCCTCCTGTGAGAATGCCCTTTAAATCCTTTAGATCTAAAGGAGCTGGTATCAAGTACACTCTTATTTAAGAGTAGCTTATAACACCTTGCTCAGCCACACCCCCACGGGAAACAGCAGTGATAAAAATTAGGCTAATAAACGAAAGTTTGACCTAGTTATGCTACATTTAGGGTTGGTAAATTTCGTGCCAGCCACCGCGGTCATACGATTAACCCAAGTTAATAAGCATCGGCGTAAAACGTGTTAAAGGAGAATATCACAAGTAAAGCTAAGACCTAACTAAGCTGTAGAAAGCATTAGTTATAAGAAAATCAAATTACTAAAGTAACTTTATTATATCTTATACACGATAGCTAAGAACCAAACTGGGATTAGATACCCCACTATGCTTAGCCCTAAACCAAAACAATTAAATAACAAAACTGTTCGCCAGAGAACTACTAGCAATAGCTTAAAACTCAAAGGACTTGGCGGTGCTTTATATCCATCTAGAGGAGCCTGTTCTATAATCGATACACCCCGATAAACCTCACCACTTCTTGCTAATTCCGCCTATATACCGCCATCTTCAGCAAACCCTTAAAAGGCATAGCAGTAAGCCAAAACATTTTACATAAAAACGTTAGGTCAAGGTGTAGCTTATGAAGTGGGAAGAAATGGGCTACATTTTCTAAACAATAGAATAATCACTTTTAAACGAAAGCCTTTATGAAATTAAAGACTAAAGGAGGATTTAGTAGTAAGTCAAGAATAGAGTGCTTGACTGAATAAGGCCATGAAGCACGCACACACCGCCCGTCACCCTCTTCAAGTATATAATGCTAAAATATAATTAATTCCCAGCTAACTAATATTAGAAGAGATAAGTCGTAACAAGGTAAGCATACTGGAAAGTGTGCTTGGATGAATCAAAATGTAGCTTAATTAAAGCACCTGACTTACACTCAGGAGATTTCACACTTCGTGACCATTTTGAACCAATACTAGCCCATAAAATAAACTTAAAGTTAAAAAAATAATTTAAATAAAACAAAACATTTAACTAATATTAAAGTATAGGAGATAGAAATAATTTTACTGGCGCGATAGAGATAGTACCGTAAGGGAACGATTGAAAGAAATTAATAAAAGTATAAAACAGCAAAGATTACCCCTTGTACCTTTTGCATAATGACTTAACTAGAACAACCTTAGCAAAGAGCACTTCAGTTAATTATCCCGAAACCAGACGAGCTATTCACGAACAACTAATAGAGCTAACTCATCTATGTGGCAAAATAGTGAGAAGATTTGTGAATAGTGGTGATATGCCTATCGAGCCTGGTGATAGCTGGTTATCCAGATAAGAATTTCAGTTCAACTTTAAGCTTACCTAAAAAACACTAAATTTTAATGTAAGCTTAAATGTTAATCTGCAGAGGTACAGCTCTGCAGAATAAGACTACAACCTTAACTAGTGAGTAAATTTATTTAACAACCATAGTTGGCCTAAAAGCAGCCACCAATTAAGAAAGCGTTCAAGCTCAACAATAAAATTTATACTTAATTCAAAAAATAACATAAACTCCTAGCACAACCACTGGATTATTCTACCTATTAGTAGAAGAAATACTGTTAAAATGAGTAACAAGATTTTATATCTCCATACACACGTGTATATCAGACCGAATCCCAACTGATAGTTAACAATTAAATAAACCTAAGTATTAATTAACAATTTATCATCATTATATTGTTAACCCAACACCGGAGTGTACATAAGGAAAGATTAAAAAAAGTAAAAGGAACTCGGCAAACATAAACCCCGCCTGTTTACCAAAAACATCACCTCTAGCATTACCAGTATTAGAGGCACTGCCTGCCCAGTGACATTAGTTAAACGGCCGCGGTATCCTGACCGTGCAAAGGTAGCATAATCATTTGTTCCTTAATTAGGGACTTGTATGAATGGCCCCACGAGGGTTTAACTGTCTCTTACTTTCAATCAGTGAAATTGACCTTCCCGTGAAGAGGCGGGAATATAAAAATAAGACGAGAAGACCCTATGGAGCTTAAATTAAAGTGTTCAATAAAATTTCAACTTAATCCAACAGGAATAATAATATTTTAACTGAACAATAAATTTTGGTTGGGGTGACCTCGGAGCATAACAAAACCTCCGAGCAATTTAACTTAGACCTACCGGTCAAAGTGATATAATCTATTGATCCAATCATATTGATCAACGAAACAAGTTACCCTAGGGATAACAGCGCAATCCTATTTGAGAGTTCATATCGACAATAGGGTTTACGACCTCGATGTTGGATCAGGACATCCAAATGGTGTAGCAGCTATTAAAGGTTCGTTTGTTCAACGATTAAAGTCCTACGTGATCTGAGTTCAGACCGGAGAAATCCAGGTCGGTTTCTATCTATTAAAAATTTCTCCCAGTACGAAAGGACAAGAGAAATGAAGCCCACTCCAAAGAGTGCTTCTACAGACTAACAGATGAATATATCTTAATCTGAACAACCATTCACAAACATTTATCCTAGATCAGGATTCGTTAGAGTGGCAGAGCCCGGTAATTGCATAAAACTTAAACCTTTATTTTCAGAGGTTCAATTCCTCTCTCTAACAACATGTTTATAATTAACCTCCTTATTCTAATTGTTCCCGTATTACTAGCAGTTGCCTTCTTAACCCTAGTTGAACGGAAAATTCTAGGATATATACAAATACGAAAAGGACCTAATGTTGTAGGACCATATGGCCTCCTTCAACCTATTGCCGACGCCGTAAAACTCTTCATTAAAGAACCTTTACGTCCACTAACATCATCAGTATCTATATTTATTGCCGCACCAATCCTTGCACTCACATTAGCTTTAACTATATGACTTCCACTTCCCATACCTTATCCCCTCATCAATATAAACCTTGGTATTCTGTTCCTCCTTGCAGTCTCTAGTTTATCTGTGTACTCTATCCTATGATCCGGATGATCTTCAAACTCAAAATATGCACTAATTGGCGCATTACGAGCAGTAGCCCAAACAATTTCATATGAAGTGACCCTCGCCATTATCCTCCTATCAGTATTACTAATAAGCGGTTCATATTCTCTCGGAAACCTAATTATTACACAAGAACATGCATGATTACTATTTATATCCTGACCACTAGCTATAATATGATATATTTCCACTTTAGCAGAAACTAATCGCGCACCCTTTGACCTCACAGAAGGAGAATCAGAGTTAGTCTCAGGCTTTAATGTTGAATACGCCGCAGGCCCATTCGCACTATTTTTCTTAGCCGAATACGCTAATATCATCATAATAAATATTTTAACTGTAATCCTTTTCTTAGGTACATTCCACAACCCCTACTGACCTGAGCTGTACTCAATTAATTTTATAATTAAAGCTCTCTTATTAATTTCCTCTTTTCTATGAGTACGCGCTTCATATCCTCGATTCCGATATGATCAACTAATGCACTTATTATGAAAAAATTTTCTCCCTCTAACTTTAGCCCTCTGCATATGACATGTAGCATTTCCAATTTTCACTTCAAGCATTCCCCCACAATCATAAGAAATATGTCTGACAAAAGAGTTACTTTGATAGAGTAAATCATAGAGGTTTAAATCCTCTTATTTCTAGAATTATAGGAATCGAACCTACCCCTGAGAAATCAAAAATCTCCGTGCTACCATTCTACACCAAGTTCTAGTAAGGTAAGCTAATTTAAGCTATCGGGCCCATACCCCGAAAATGTCGGTTAATACCTTCCCCTACTAATTAATCCTATAATTTTTATCATCCTCTTAGGAACTATTATACTAGGAACATCCATTGTAATAACAAGTTCACATTGATTTATAACTTGATTAGGCTTCGAGATAAATATAATAGCCATTGTACCAATTCTTATAAAGAAATATTCCCCCCGATCAATAGAAGCAGCAACCAAATACTTTCTAACACAAGCTACAGCATCTATAATCCTTATATTAGCTATTATCATTAATCTAATATACTCTGGTCAATGGACAATTAAAAATATAGAGAATTATACTGCCTCAACACTTATTACCATTGCCCTTGTAATAAAATTAGGTCTAGCCCCATTCCACTTTTGAGTTCCAGAAGTAACCCAAGGAGTATCCTTAAACTCAGGTTTAATTCTATTAACATGACAAAAAATTGCCCCCTTAACCCTTTTATGCCAAATCTACTCATCAATTAACACAAATTTACTCTTATTAATATCACTAACATCTATTATAATTGGTGGCTGAGGAGGCCTTAACCAAACTCAACTACGCAAAATTATAGCATATTCATCTATTGCCCATATAGGTTGAATAATAACAATTTTAATTTATAATCCTAACCTCTCCCTCCTAAATTTACTTATTTATATTCTTATAACTTCCTCAATATTTATATTACTAATTTTCACTTCAACTACCTCTACCTTATCCTTATCTCTTACCTGAAACAAAACTCCTATCATTACAATTATGTCCCTAATTACTCTCTTATCGTTAGGGGGCCTGCCTCCATTGACAGGATTTATACCAAAATGAATAATCATCCAAGAATTAACAAAAAACAATAGCGTAATTTTACCTACCTTAATAGCAATCTTAGCATTACTTAATTTATTCTTCTACATACGCCTTACATACTCAACTGCTCTAACAATATTTCCTACAACAAACAATACAAAACTCACATGACAATTTCAAAACATAAATATTTTACCATTAATAATACCACTAATCATAATCTCAACTCTAACCCTACCTTTAACCCCTTTACTCATTCTACTAAACTAGAAGTTTAGGTTACACAGACCAAGAGCCTTCAAAGCTCTAAGCAAGTAAATTTTACTTAACTTCTGAATATAAGGACTGCAAGACTTTATCTTACATCAATTGAATGCAAATCAACCACTTTTATTAAGCTAAATCCTTACTAGATTGGAGGGCTATAACCCCTCGAAATTTTAGTTAACAGCTAAATACCCTAAACAACTGGCTTCAATCTACTTCTCCCGCCTTGAAAAAAGCGGAAGTAGGCGGGAGAAGCCCCGGCAGAATTGAAGCTGCTTCTTTGAATTTGCAATTCAATATGATTTTTCACCACAGGACTTTGGTAAAAAAAGGATTTACACCTTTATCTTTAGATTTACAGTCTAATGCTTAATTCAGCCATTTTACCCTTACCTATGTTCATAACTCGATGACTCTTTTCCACTAATCATAAAGATATTGGAACATTATATATAATTTTTGGTGCTTGAGCCGGCATAGCTGGTACAGCCCTAAGTATTTTAATCCGAGCCGAACTCGGTCAACCAGGTGCCTTACTTGGTGATGATCAAATTTATAATGTTATTGTAACAGCCCATGCTTTTATCATAATTTTCTTTATAGTAATACCTATTATAATAGGTGGTTTTGGTAACTGACTAGTCCCATTAATAATTGGTGCTCCTGATATGGCTTTCCCCCGTATAAATAATATAAGTTTTTGACTCCTCCCACCCTCTTTCCTGCTGCTACTAGCTTCTTCCACTGTTGAAGCTGGAGCAGGTACAGGTTGAACTGTATATCCCCCTTTAGCCGGAAATTTAGCTCATGCAGGTGCCTCAGTTGACCTTGCAATTTTTTCCCTACATCTAGCAGGTGTATCCTCTATTCTCGGCTCAATTAACTTTATCACAACAATTATTAACATGAAACCTCCTGCTCTATCACAATATCAAACTCCCTTATTTGTCTGATCCGTCCTAATCACTGCTGTTTTACTCCTATTATCATTACCAGTCCTAGCAGCAGGAATTACTATATTACTGACAGATCGAAACCTAAACACAACCTTCTTTGACCCTGCGGGGGGAGGCGATCCTATTCTTTATCAACATTTATTCTGATTCTTCGGTCATCCAGAAGTTTATATTCTTATCTTACCTGGTTTTGGCATTATCTCACATGTAGTTACTTATTATTCAGGAAAAAAAGAGCCTTTCGGATATATAGGAATAGTTTGAGCAATAATATCTATTGGATTCTTAGGTTTTATTGTATGAGCTCATCATATATTTACTGTCGGCTTAGATGTTGATACACGAGCCTACTTTACATCCGCCACAATAATTATTGCAATTCCTACTGGAGTAAAAGTGTTTAGCTGACTAGCAACTTTACACGGAGGAAATATTAAATGATCCCCTGCTATACTATGAGCTCTAGGATTTATTTTCCTCTTTACTGTGGGCGGATTAACTGGAATCGTCCTAGCTAATTCATCCTTAGATATCGTGTTACACGATACATATTATGTAGTTGCTCACTTCCATTACGTATTATCTATGGGAGCTGTATTCGCAATTATCGCTGGCTTTGTTCACTGATTCCCCTTATTTACAGGTTATTCTCTAAGCTCAACTTGAGCTAAAATTCATTTCGCCATTATGTTTATCGGTGTTAATATAACATTCTTCCCTCAACATTTCCTAGGTCTATCTGGAATGCCCCGACGATACTCTGACTATCCAGATGCTTATACAACCTGAAACACTGTCTCATCTATAGGGTCTTTTATTTCACTAACAGCTGTTATCGTAATAGTATTTATAATCTGGGAAGCATTTGCATCAAAACGAGAAGTGTGTTCAGTTGAACTAACTACAACAAATATTGAATGAATATATGGATGCCCTCCACCTTATCATACTTTCGAGGAGCCTGTATATATTAATTCTAAATAATAAGAAAGGAAGGAATCGAACCCCCTAAAATTGGTTTCAAGCCAACTTCATAACCTTTATGTCTTTCTCAATGAGGTATTAGTATAATAATACATAACTTTGTCAAGGTTAAACTACAGGCGAAACTCCTGTATATCTCTATGGCGTATCCATTTCAAATAGGCTTACAAGATGCCACATCACCTATTATAGAAGAATTAACAAATTTTCATGACCATGCATTAATAATTGTATTTTTAATTAGCACTCTAGTTTTATATATTATTTCTGCTATATTAACTACCAAACTCACCCACACTAGCACAATAGATGCTCAAGCAGTAGAAACAATTTGAACTATTTTGCCCGCTATCATTTTAGTTTTAATTGCATTACCTTCCCTACGAATTCTTTATATAATAGACGAAATTAATAACCCTACTCTAACCATTAAGACAGTAGGCCATCAATGATATTGAAGTTACGAATATACCGATTATGATGAACTAAATTTTGATTCGTATATAATCCCTACCCCCGAATTAAAACCAGGTGATCTCCGCCTACTTGAAGTAGATAATCGCGCAGTCCTGCCAATAGAAATAACAATTCGCGTTCTAGTAACATCCGAAGATGTCCTTCACTCATGAGCAGTCCCCTCTCTAGGTTTAAAAACTGATGCTATCCCCGGACGATTAAACCAGACTACTCTTTTAGCAACTCGCCCAGGCTTATATTACGGACAATGCTCTGAAATCTGTGGCTCTAATCACAGCTTCATGCCTATTGTCCTTGAACTTGTACCTTTAAAGATTTTTGAAAAATGATCTTCATCAATAATTTAATTTCATTAAGAAGCTACAGCAGCATTAACCTTTTAAGTTAAAGAATGAGAGTTTAGACCTCTCCTTAATGAAATGCCACAACTCGACACTTCAACATGATTTATTACAATTATCTCTATACTTTTAACATTATTTATTTTATTTCAATTAAAAATTTCAAAATTTATATACCCTAATATACCTGAATCTAAACCATTAAAGACTTTTAAACAAAACACCCCTTGAGAATCTAAATGAACGAAAATTTATTCGCCTCTTTCGCTACCCCAACAATAATAGGTCTTCCTATCGTTATTTTAATTATTATATTTCCTAGTATAATATTTCCCACTCCTAACCGACTTATTACAAATCGACTAACCACCCTCCAACAATGATTAATTCAACTAACATCTAAACAAATAATAACTATTCATAACAAAAAGGGCCAAACATGGACACTTATACTAATATCCTTAATTTTATTTATTGGTTCAACAAACCTATTAGGATTATTACCCCACTCTTTCACTCCTACTACCCAACTCTCTATAAATCTTGGCATAGCAATTCCTTTATGAGCAGGCGCAGTAATTACCGGATTTCGATATAAAACCAAAGCCTCACTAGCCCATTTCTTACCTCAAGGGACTCCTCTCCCATTAATTCCTATATTAATTATTATTGAGACTATTAGCTTATTTATTCAACCTATGGCATTAGCTGTACGACTCACAGCTAACATTACAGCCGGACATCTTCTTATCCATTTAATTGGAGGCGCCACACTAGTACTCTCAAATATCAGCCCAACTACCGCACTCATTACATTCATTATTCTAATGATATTAACTATCCTTGAATTTGCAGTAGCCTTAATTCAAGCTTATGTTTTTACATTACTAGTCAGTCTTTATCTGCATGATAACACCTAATGACCCACCAAACTCATGCTTACCATATAGTCAATCCCAGTCCCTGACCACTAACTGGTGCTCTGTCAGCTTTACTTTTAACATCTGGCCTAGTAATATGATTTCATTTTAACTCAACTAATCTTATTATATTAGGGTTATTAGGTAATATACTTACTATATATCAATGATGACGTGATGTAATCCGAGAAGGAACCTTTCAAGGCCATCACACACCAATTGTTCAAAAGGGCTTACGCTACGGAATAATCCTTTTTATCGTATCAGAAGTATTCTTCTTTGCTGGATTCTTCTGAGCCTTTTACCACTCAAGCCTAGCCCCTACACATGAACTTGGAGGATATTGACCTCCTGCCGGTATTAAACCCTTAAATCCATTAGAAGTCCCCCTACTTAATACATCCGTTCTATTAGCCTCAGGCGTCTCCATTACCTGAGCTCACCATAGCTTAATAGAAGGAAATCGAAAACATATAATTCAAGCCCTTCTTATTACAATCGCCTTAGGGGTATATTTCACCTTACTACAAGCAGCAGAATATTACGAAGCACCATTTACTATCTCAGACGGTGTTTACGGCTCTACATTTTTTATATCCACAGGATTCCATGGTTTCCACGTAATTATTGGTTCAACATTCCTAACAATTTGCCTCCTACGACAATTCAACTTCCATTTTACATCAAAACACCACTTTGGCTTTGAAGCAGCAGCATGATACTGACACTTCGTAGATGTAGTTTGACTATTCTTATATGTATCAATTTACTGATGAGGCTCATACTCTCTTAGTATTACTAGTACAATTGACTTCCAATCAATTAGCCTCGGTATAACCCGAGAGGGAGTAATCAATATATTCCTTGCCTTAATAACAAATATTTTATTAGCTTCATTACTTGTAACAATCGCATTTTGATTACCCCAGTTAAATATCTATTCAGAAAAAGCGAGTCCTTATGAATGTGGGTTTGATCCAATAGGTTCCGCACGCCTCCCTTTTTCTATAAAATTTTTCCTTATTGCTATCACATTTCTGTTATTCGATCTAGAAATTGCTCTACTTCTTCCCCTTCCATGAGCTTCTCAGACAAATAATTTAAATATAATAACTATTATAGCCCTAGCCCTTATTTTTTTACTCGCTATAAGTCTAGCCTATGAATGACTACATCAAGGTCTTGAGTGAACTGAATATGATAATTAGTTTAATAAAAACAAATGATTTCGACTCATTAAATTATGATAAATTTCATAATTATCAAATGTCTCTAGTCTACATAAATGCCGCCCTCGCATTTTCCATTTCTATATTAGGGCTTTTAATATATCGAACACATCTAATATCATCTCTACTATGCTTAGAAGGAATAATATTATCACTCTTTACTCTAGGGGCAATAACAATTTTAATTACACACTTTACACTAGCAAGTATATTACCAATTGTACTTCTAGTATTTGCTGCATGCGAAGCAGCCGTTGGCTTATCACTATTAGTTATAGTATCAAATACATACGGTGCCGATTTTGTCCAAAACCTAAATTTATTACAATGTTAAAACTTATTATCCCTTCTATTATAATAATTCCCCTCACCTGGTTAAGCAATAAAAAGAACATCTGAATCAATACAACCCTTTATAGCTTATTAATTGCTCTAACAACCTTAAACCTCTTTCATCAGCCAGATAGTAATGCCCTTTACTTTTCTACTACTTTTTATTCTGACTCCCTTTCCACTCCTCTCCTTGCACTAACAACATGACTTTTACCACTAATAATTATTGCCAGCCAAAACCACCTCATAAATGAAACAGAAATACGAAAAAAAACATATATTTCAATACTAATTTCACTTCAAATTTTTCTAATTATAACATTTTCTGCTACAGAACTAATCTTATTCTATATTTTATTTGAGGCCACCCTTGTACCTACCCTAATCCTCATTACCCGTTGAGGTAACCAAACAGAACGTTTAAATGCTGGACTATACTTCTTATTCTATACACTAATTGGCTCTCTCCCCTTATTAGTTGCTCTTGTATACATTCAAAATCTACTGGGCACGCTTAATATTTCCATTACCCATGTCTGAACTCAAAACATTCTAAACTCTTGATCAAACGACTTCTTATGATTAGCATGCATAATAGCATTCCTAGTAAAAATACCATTATATGGGCTTCACTTGTGGCTACCAAAAGCCCATGTTGAAGCCCCTGTTGCCGGCTCAATAGTACTAGCAGCTGTACTCCTAAAACTTGGAAGCTATGGTATAATACGTATTACAACTTTACTTGACCCCTTAACAGAATTTATACTGTATCCTTTTTTAACTCTTTCCTTATGAGGAATACTTATAACTAGCTCTATCTGCTTACGTCAAACAGACCTTAAATCCCTTATTGCCTATTCTTCCGTGAGCCATATAGCCCTAGTAATTGTAGCAATTCTTATTCAAACTCCCTGAAGCTTCATAGGAGCAACAGCCCTAATAATTGCCCATGGTTTAACTTCATCCATACTATTTTGTTTAGCTAACACTAACTATGAGCGCATCCACAGTCGTACTATAATCCTAGCCCGGGGTTTACAGACAATTTTACCAATTATAGCTACCTGATGACTTCTAGGCAGTTTAACTAATCTTGCTCTACCACCAACAATTAACTTGATTGGTGAATTATTTATTATCCTCTCCTCCTTTTCCTGATCATACATTACAATATTATTAACAGGATTAAACGTAGTAATCACAGCCCTATACTCTTTATATATGCTAATTTTAACACAACGAGGGAAATATTCTCAACACGTTCAAACAATCAATCCATCATTCACACGAGAAAATGCTCTAATGGCCCTACACATTTTACCCCTAACTCTTCTTACATTTAATCCTAAACTTATCCTAGGACCTACATTTTGTAAATATAGTTTAATAAAAACATTAGATTGTGAATCTAATAATAGAAGCTAATATCTTCTTATTTACCGAGAAAGACTGCAAGAACTGCTAATTCATGCTTCCATGCTTAAACGCATGGCTTTTTCACTTTTAAAGGATAGAAGTAATCCGTTGGTCTTAGGAACCAAAAATTTGGTGCAACTCCAAATAAAAGTAATAAACTGCTTCTCAACTTTTATATTAACCTCACTATTAGTATTATTACTACCAGTAATAATAGCCTTCTTACCTGTCTATAAAACTAGCAAATACCCTTATTATGTGAAAACAGCCATTTCATACGCATTTTTTATTAACTTAATTCCTACTCTCTTGTTTATTAATTCTGGCCACGAAGCAATTATCTCTAACTGACATTGAATAACTCTTCAAACAATAAAATTAACAATAAGCTTTAAGCTAGATTACTTTTCACTACTTTTCACACCAGTAGCTTTATTTGTTACTTGATCAATTATAGAATTCTCTATATGATATATACATTCAGACCCCAACATCAACCGATTTTTTAAATACCTTCTAATATTCTTAATTACAATAATAATCCTAGTTACCGCTAATAATTTATTCCAACTATTTATCGGTTGAGAAGGAGTTGGAATTATATCATTTCTTCTAATTGGGTGATGATACGGCCGTACAGACGCAAACACTGCCGCCTTACAAGCTATTCTTTATAACCGTATCGGCGATGTTGGTTTTATCCTAGCAATAGCATGATTTATAGCCTATTCAAATTCTTGAGAATTACACCAAATCCTAATAACTGAAAACAAAAATAATAATTTACCATTATTAGGTTTAATCCTAGCTGCTACAGGAAAATCAGCCCAATTTGGACTACACCCTTGACTACCCTCTGCAATAGAAGGTCCAACACCTGTTTCAGCATTACTTCACTCAAGCACTATGGTTGTTGCCGGTATTTTCCTCCTAATTCGATTTTATCCTTTAGTAGAGAATAACGAATTAGCTAAAATATTAATCTTAGTATTAGGTGCACTAACAACACTATTTGCAGCTATCTGCGCTCTTACCCAAAATGATATTAAAAAAATTGTAGCCTTCTCAACATCCAGTCAGCTAGGCCTAATAATAGTAACAATTGGTATTAACCAACCACACCTAGCATTCCTACACATCTGCACCCATGCATTCTTTAAAGCCATATTATTCATATGTTCCGGCTCAATCATCCATAATCTAAATGACGAACAGGATATTCGAAAAATAGGCGGTTTATTCAAAGCTATACCATTCACCACTACAGCCCTTATTATTGGAAGCTTAGCATTAACAGGCACCCCATTCCTAACAGGGTTCTACTCAAAAGACCTAATTATCGAAACTGCTAATACGTCGTATACCAACGCCTGAGCCCTTCTAATTACACTAATTGCAACCACCCTAACAGCCGTCTACAGTACACGCATCTTATATTATGTGTTACTTGGACAACCACGATTTAATGCTTTAACCTTAATTAACGAAAATAATCCCCTCCTAATTAATCCTATTAAACGTCTTTTAATTGGAAGTATTTTTGCTGGATTTTTAATTTCACTAAATTTACCACCAATAACAACACCACAAATAACCATACCAACATACTTAAAACTCACCGCCCTACTAATCACTCTAACAGGCTTTATTCTAGCTTTAGAACTTAGTATATTGACACAAAACTTAAAACTATCCCCAACTCAAAACCACTATAATTTCTCAAATATGCTTGGTTATTTCCCTATCACAATTCACCGTCTTATCCCATTTACCAGCTTACTAACAAGCCAAACGCTAGCCTCAATAGTTCTAGACTTAACTTGAATTGAGATATCACTACCCAAACTTATCTCTAACATTCAAAAAATCTACTCTACTGCAGTTTCTAGTCAAAAAGGACTTATTAAATCTTATTTCCTCTCTTTTATAATCACTCTCTTAATCAGCCTTTTAATCCTTAATTCCCTCGCGTAATTTCTATTACTACCACAATACATGTTACCAAAGATCACCCTGACACAATTACAAGCCAGAACCCGTAACTGTATAACGCCGCAATACTTATAGGCTCTTCACTAAAAAATCCCGTATCACCAGTATCGTAAAGATATCAATCCCCTTCTCCATGAAAATTTAATACAATTTCCAACTTAATATCTTCCTCTAGCGTTGTATAAATAATTAATAGTAATTCTCCTATGATACCCATAATTAATGTTAAAAGAACAGTAGTATTAGAAGACCACACCTCAGGATATTCCTCTATAGCCATTGCCGTAGTATAACCAAATACAACCAACATTCCCCCCAAATAAATTAAAAATACTATTAGTCCTAAGAACGAACCACCATAATTCAACACAATTCCACAACCAATCCCCCCGCTAATAATCAATCCAACACCCCCATAAATTGGCGAAGGTTTTGTAGAAAACCCTACAAAACTAACCACAAAAATAGTACTCAAAATAGTTACAATATATGTCATCATAATTTCCACATGGACTCAACCACGACCTATGACATGAAAAATCATCGTTGTTCTTCAACTACAGAAACTTTATGAATAACATTCGAAAAACCCATCCACTAATAAAAATAGTTAACAGCTCTTTTATTGACCTCCCAGCACCCTCAAATATCTCATCATGATGAAACTTTGGCTCCTTACTAGGAATTTGTTTAATTGCACAAATCCTAACCGGACTATTTTTAGCCATACACTACACATCAGATACCATAACAGCTTTCTCCTCCGTCACACATATCTGCCGAGATGTGAATTATGGTTGACTAATTCGATATCTCCATGCCAATGGAGCCTCTATATTTTTCATTTGCCTATTTCTCCATGTAGGACGGGGACTTTACTATGGCTCCTATATATTCCTTGAAACATGAAATATTGGTGTCCTACTCTTATTTGCAGTCATAGCTACTGCTTTCATAGGTTACGTACTTCCTTGAGGTCAGATATCATTCTGAGGGGCAACAGTCATTACCAATCTACTTTCAGCTATCCCCTATATCGGTACTAATCTCGTAGAATGAATCTGAGGCGGTTTCTCTGTTGATAAAGCCACTTTAACCCGCTTTTTCGCTTTCCACTTTATTCTTCCTTTCATCGTAGCCGCACTCGCAGGAGTACATCTCTTATTCTTACACGAAACCGGTTCAAATAACCCCTCCGGATTAAACTCAGACACGGACAAAATTCCTTTTCATCCTTATTATACTATCAAAGATATTCTAGGAGCCTTAATCATAATTACCACTCTATCCTCCCTAGTTCTATTTACCCCAGACATACTAGGAGACCCAGACAACTACATCCCCGCAAACCCTCTTAACACACCACCTCACATCAAGCCAGAATGATATTTTCTATTTGCCTATGCAATCCTACGATCAATTCCTAATAAACTTGGAGGAGTTATAGCACTTGTCTTATCAATCGCAATCCTGATAATCATCCCACTCCTCCACACAGCCAAGCAACGAAGCATAATATTCCGACCAATAAGTCAATGCATATTCTGAATCCTAGTAGCAGACCTAGCCACACTAACTTGAATTGGAGGCCAACCAGTCGAACACCCATTCGTAGTAATCGGCCAATTAGCCTCCATTATCTACTTTCTATTAATCCTCTTAATTATACCCATCACAAGTATAATTGAAAATCAACTTTTAAAATGAAGAATAGAGCCTTAGTAGTATAATTAATACACTGGTCTTGTAAACCAGAGCCGGAGACTTACATCTCCCTAAGACATCAAGGAAGAAGCAATTGCCCCACCATCAGCACCCAAAGCTGATATTCTTTTAAACTATTCCTTG